AATAAAGATTTGATTTTCGTGAGTGATTTGATCAGTTGTACGATACCTTTGTTATTTTTACTTTATTTATTTTCATTTTTACTCATTAAATTCAGGAGTAGATTCATTCACATAATATCTCAAATGACAAGAAAAAAAGGTGTTATTGTTATAAGGTCACTCTTTATTCTAAAATCGAAAAATAGATTCGATACGATTAAAAAAAAAGATCAAAAGAAAAGATAAATGATTTTCAAATTTTGTTCTATATGGATTCGAATTTCTTAATATTTTATTATTTGAATATTAGTCTACTCAAGAATTATCTAATGAATCACTTGATTCGAAATTAAGGGATAGGTAGACATTACAAATGATTAATTGATCTCTTTTTCTACCTCCCTTACTCTATGTTTTTGTTAATCCCGTCTATAATGATTGATGAATTAACAACTATCAATTGAACTTATTCTTTCATTTGAATTGGTATTTTTGCTTATCTTCGTATATTGAAACTTAGGGAAGTGCTTTCTAAACATATGTATAAAAAGAACACATTTCATTTAGCTCCTTCATCTTCATGCTTACTATAACTAGTTATTTCGGTTTTCTACTAGCAGCTTTAACTATAACCTCAGCTCTCTTTATTGGTCTGACCAAGATACGACTTATTTGAAATTAATTGAATGAACACAACGCATAAAAAGAAATCTTTCTGTGGTATTGATAGACTCTCTATTTCCTTAGAGAGTCAATTTCCAATTAGTGGTCATTGAGATTCATGGGCAATGCGGATTAATATGTAGGGATAGATATTACCTCTCCTTTTTCCCTTTCAAAAAAATTGAAATGATTGAAGTTTTTCTATTTGGAATTGTCTTAGGTCTAATTCCTATTACTTTAGCTGGATTATTTGTAACTGCATATTTACAATACAGACGTGGTGATCAGTTGGATCTTTGATTAAATTAATTAACATCTTTTTTTTTAATTGACCTCCTCTTTTCTTTAATCCAAAGGAGGTCAAATTAAGATTACTGGTCAATTATTTAATTGTAATTTTGGGACTAACCTAACCAAGAATGGAATCACGCTCTGTAGGATTTGAACCTACGACATCGGGTTTTGGAGACCCACGTTCTACCGAACTGAACTAAGAGCGCTTTCTTATCTTCTTATCATTATCACACTAGCTAAAACTAAAAAAAAAAGAAGAGGATTTTTTTTATAACCCGAATACATCTTGTATGCATAAGACTATCATATAGAATATGATATAATAAAAAAAGATTATGTATGCCTGATTTTAATCGATTTCAATAAATCCCTCGTTACTGCTCAGACGAGAAGTAATAGGTAGGGATGACAGGATTTGAACCCGTGACATTTTGTACCCAAAACAAACGCGCTACCAAGCTGCGCTACATCCCTTTCAATTGGTCTACAGTATCATTTTATAGAATCCCTGTCTTGTTTTCAAAATCCTTATTTTCTCCATTGATATATCCAAGTTATCTTGCCATTTCTTTTTTTTATTCTCATGTAACATATAATAATAGTAGAAGGCTTATATACACATGAATATGAAACCCATCGTAAAAAATAACTAAAAAAGGGAATATTTTTTGGGAATGCTCAGTCGGAAGGGACGTCTTTTTCGGTTTTAAGAAAAGAAAAATCTTATCTACCGAATCATTGTAGATTTCAATTGGAATTAGGAATTCCGTGTACAAATACAAGCGGTCCTTAACTACTTACATATATATTATATCGGATCATATATGTATTAACATTAGGCATTACAATAAATAATACAATAAATAAAAAGAATAAAGAAGGAGGATTTAAAATGCGAGATCTAAAAACATATCTTTCCGTGGCACCGGTACTAAGTACTCTATGGTTTGGGGCTTTAGCAGGTCTTTTGATAGAGATCAATCGTTTATTTCCGGATGCGTTGACATTCCCTTTTTTTTCATTCTAGTTATTGACATGGGAAGGGGTGAAGAAGATTAGAGGTAGAATCAAAAGATTTGTGACTAATCCCTCCCCCTCTTTTTTTTTTAGAAAAAATCGAATTCGATACAATATATTAAGTAGAAGTATAATCAAGAAAGGAGGAAAGAGAAATAAAAAAGTAGATTCAACCTCGGCGAAATTCGGGTTTTCTCCAATTCCATTTAGAAATAATATTGTGAGAACAGAAATGTGTCTAGGGCAAGAAGATCATACAAGATCTTTTAATAAAATACTGTACATTGAATCGAATTCGATTCAAAATATACCTAAATATTAGTTTGTTGTTTTACTTCTTATTTTTTTATTTCTTTTTTCGCAGAAAGTAGAAGAATTGGTTGAATCAAAAACGCAAAGGAGGTTCATGGCCAAGGGTAAAGATGTCCGAGTAACGGTTATTTTAGAATGTACCAACTGTGTTAGAACCGGTCTTAATAAGGAATCAAGGGGTGTTTCCAGATATATTACTCAAAAGAATCGACACAATACGCCTAGTCGATTGGAATTGAGAAAATTCTGTCCCTATTGTTACAAACATACGATTCACGGGGAGATAAAGAAATAACTCGAATCAAGTGCCTGTGTGTCACTCTTACAAGTAACACGAAAAGGACATATTCTATATATAGCATATTATTCTATATATTTTCATTTTAGTTAACATAATATAACTAACTAAAAAAAAAAGCCAAATCAAATCCTATATTTTGAATTTGAAATCTTTTTGGATCAAATTGAAATAGGATTTTGAGGATAAGGAATAAACAAACCATGGAAAAATCCAAGCGACTCTTTCTTAAATCCAAGCGATCTTTTCGTAGGCGTTTGCCCCCGATCCAATCGGGGGATCGAATTGATTATAGAAACATGAGTTTAATTAGTCGATTTATTAGTGAACAAGGAAAAATATTATCTAGACGGGTAAATAGATTAACCTTAAAACAACAACGATTAATTACTATTGCTATAAAACAAGCTCGTATTTTATCTTTGTTACCTTTTCTTAATAATGAGAAACAATTTGAAAGAAGCGAGTCGACCGCCGGAGCTACTGGTCTTAGAACCATAAATAAATAAAAAAAAAGTAGACTTACTTTACTCCTCAATTGAACCCAAATAAAAATCCGAACTCAAACACAGATTGATATTTTGTTCGAAAAATCGTAAGAAAAAAATTGGGGAAGAAGAAGAAATCTTTTTTTATTGGATATTGGACATATTCGCTCATTTCATTTTGAACGACTTTATCATATTCTCTTTATCATACTAATTTCTACTCTACCTTCCCGGAGTTCATTCTCCAGCGAACTCCATTTAAAATATTCTGACAAATTCCTTACAATTTCCTTTTTTATTTTATGATCTGATCTCATTAGAAATCATATAAAGACAATTCCTATTTAATATAGCTATTTGTGCAAGTATTTTACGATTAAGAAGCAACTGTCTCTTGTACAGATTGTGTATTAATCTACTATAACTATAGGATACTCTATTCCCGCGAATTACTGCATTTATCCGAGTGATCCACAAACGACGAAAATCTATCTTTTTCCTATCTCTATCTCGATGAGACGAAACCAAAGATCTTATTTTCTGTTGAATAATTGTTCGAGTAAGTCTTGAACGAGCCCCCCGAAAGCTTGATGCAAATAAACGAATTTTTGTTCTACGTCTCCGAGCTATATATCCTCGTCTAATTCTAGTCATTGAATAAATGAAACTTTCATGAATAACTAATTGATTTCCTTTCTTTCAGTTATTCTTTTCCCTTTTCCTAGTTTATTAATAACAAAACGGATTCTTCCAATGTATAAAATAAAAATTCCAATGGCTTTTGCTACTATAACCTTCCCGACCACGATTTGTCTTTTCTTTTTTTATAGTCATTTCACCTCGAAACGAGTATTGATACTAGGTATCAAAAAACAGAAAAAAGTAATAAATAGAAATGAATAACGAAATAGTGGATTCCATCGTTTCTATGGTTATGTCTTAAACGGTGAGGTCCTCTATATATACCGGAGTCCCTTACTTCATTTAATCAATGCTATTAGCAAGTTGTACAGTTTACATTCTTCGGCTCTACCTATGAATTATCTAGTAATAGGTCTTTCACAACGAGATCTACCTATACAGTAACGGTATTTAATTATGAAAATTGGATGGGGTAGCTGACCCTCTTAGTCCGTTTTTGCAAGAGTATAGGCATAAGATTTCGGCTTTGAAAATAGGATTTCCCCGCTTAATGAATAACTATTTGTTACCAATGAGGAATTTTTTCTCATCGGAAACCATAAATTTCATATACAATAGAAGAATTGAATAGATCTTTTTTTTTAGTTTTCGATATATAGATAGTGAACGACCTTCTTCCTTCCATTTTATACTATTCACTAGTACTGATCATTGATACTGGAAAATTTCTTTCCCTTTTTTTTCTACCAATGGTGATCTGAACGAGTCGCACATACACCCTAGTACATGTTCCTCGACGCTGAGGACATCCCCCAAGAGCGGGGGATTTCGTGACATTTCTGATTGGCTGTCTTGTGTTTCTAATAAGTTGTTTAATAGTTGGCATGTTGAATCGTATACATAATAAATGGGCTGGTTTAGATCGATCCTAACCGGATGATTATGAATTACTTCTCTATTTAATAGATGAATAGAATATTATTAAACCCGGTAATAAGTAAGAAGAGAAAATCGCAAAGTGGCGATTTGCTTAAACTTACTGCTATTTTTTTTTATTCAATCGCTACAAGATCAACAATTCCATGAGCTTGGGCTTCTGTTGCTGACATAAAAACATCCCTTTCCATATCTTCGGATACAACCCATAGGGGTTTGCCCGTTCTTTGTACATAAACTCTTGTGATGGTTTCGCGCAGTTTCAGCAGTTCTTCTGCTTCCAGGATAAATTCTCCCGTTTGTGCCTCATAAAAAGAACTCGCAGGTTGATGTATCATTACCCTGATAATATAACAAATGGTTCCTCTATC